CTCCGAATATTTGTCATCTCCGAATATTTTCGATTTCATTTTTATATGATATGTCTTTCTATATGAAAATTGGTTATTTACGATCTACGATGATCCCTGTTAAGCATCCATGGCTGAATGGTTAAAGCGCCCAACTCATAATTGGCAAATTTGCGGGTTCAATTCCTGCTGGATGCACGCTAATGGGAACGTTCAATAAGTCTATTGGAACTGGCTCTCTATCCATGGAATCTCATCCATTATCCATACATAACCAATTGGTATGGTATATTCATACCATAACATAGGAACAATAAGAACTCGAATTCTTAGCGATACTGGAACTCAGAGCATAGGAGGGAAAGTCGATTTATGGATGGAATCAAATACGCAGTATTTACAGAAAAAAGTCTTCGTTTATTGGTAAAGAATCAATATACTTTTAATGTCGAATCAGGATTCACTAAGACAGAAATCAAGCATTGGGTCGAACTCTACTTTGGTGTTAAGGTAGTAGCTGTGAATAGTCATCGACTACCCGGAAAGGGTAGAAGAATGGGGACTATTCTGGGACATACAATGCATTACAGACGTATGATCATTACTCTTCAACCGGGGTATTCTATTCCACTTCTTATAGATAGAAAAAAAAACTAAAGGAGAATACTTAATAACACGGCGAAACGTTTATACAAAACTTCTACCCCGAGCACACGCAAGGGAACCGTAGACAGGCAAGTGAAATCCAATCCACGAAATAATTTGATCTATGGACAGCACGTTGTGGTAAAGGTCGTAATGCCAGAGGAATCATTACCGCAAGGCATAGAGGGGGAGGCCCATAAGCGCCTATACCGTAAAATCGATTTTCGACGGAATCAAAAAGACATATCTGGTAGAATCGTAACCATAGAATACGACCCTAATCGAAATGCATACATTTGTCTCATACACTATGGGGATGGTGAGAAGAGATATATTTTACATCCCAGAGGGGCTATAATTGGAGATACTATTGTTTCTGGTACAAAAGTTCCTATATCAATGGGAAATGCCCTACCTTTGAGTGCGGTTTGAACTATTGATTTACGTAATTGGAAGTAACCAATTAGGTTTACGACGAAACCTAGAAATCGATCACTGATCCAATTTGACTACCTCTACGGGATAGACCTCAACAGAAAACTGTTGAGTAACGGCAGCAAGTGATTGAGTTCAGTAGTTCCTCATAGAAAATTCTTGACTCTAGAGATATGGTAATATGGAGAAGACAAAATTGTTTGAAGCACGCACAGAACCGGAAGCGCCCCTTGTTTCAAAGAGAGGAGGACGGGTTATTCACATTTAATTTGATGGTCAGAGGCGAATTGAAAGCTAAGCAGTGGTAATTAAGACCCCCGGGGGAAAATAGGGATGTCTCCTACGTTACCCATAATATGTGGAAGTATCGACGTAATTTCATAGAGTCATTCGATCTGAATGCTACATGAAGAACATAAGCCAGATGACGGAACGCGGAGACCTAGGATGTAGAAGATCATAACATGAGTGATTCGGCAGATTTGGATTCCTTTCCTATATATCCACTCATGTGGTACTTCATCATACGATTCATAGAAGATCCATCTGTCTAGAGATCGTCATATACATCTAGAAAGCCGTATGCTTTGGAAGAAGCTTGTACAGTTTGGGAAGGGGTTTTTTGAGAAAAAAGAAGAATCTACTTCAACCGATATGCCCTTAGGCACAGCCATACATAACATAGAAATCACACGTGGAAGGGGTGGGCAATTAGCTAGAGCAGCAGGTGCTGTAGCGAAACTGATTGCAAAAGAAGGTAAATCGGCCACATTAAGATTACCATCTGGGGAGGTCCGTTTGATATCCCAAAAATGCTTAGCAACAGTCGGACAAGTGGGTAATGTTGGGGTGAACCGTAAAAGTTTGGGTAGAGCCGGATCTAAGTGTTGGCTAGGTAAACGCCCCGTAGTAAGAGGGGTAGTTATGAACCCTGTGGACCACCCCCATGGGGGCGGTGAAGGGAAAGCCCCCATTGGTAGAAAAAAACCCACAACGCCTTGGGGTTATCCTGCGCTTGGAAGAAGAACTAGGAAAAGGAAAAAATATAGTGATAGTTTTATTCTTCGTCGCCGTAAGTAAATAAGTAAATAGGAATATGGAAAATTGCATTTTTGGAATTTGCAATAATGTGATGGGCGAACGACGGGAATTGAACCCGCGCATGGTGGATTCACAATCCACTGCCTTGATCCACTTGGCTACATCCGCCCCCTATCCAGCTAAAGGATTTTCTCGTTTTTCCATTCATCATTATTCTATATATTCTCACCTCCATACTTCGATCGAGATATTGGACATCGAATGCCACTCTTTAAAATGGAAAAAAAGGAGTAATCAACTGTGACACGTTCGCGAAAAAAAAATCTTTTTGTAGCTAATCATTTATTGGCAAAAATAGAAAAGGTTAAGATGAAGGAGGAGAAAGAAACTATAGTAACGTGGTCTCGGGCATCTAGCATTCTACCCACAATGGTTGGCCAGACAATCGCCATTCATAATGGAAAGGAACATATACCTATTTATATAACAAATCCCATGGTAGGTCACAAATTGGGGGAATTCGTGCCGACTCGGAATTTCACGAGTTATGAAAGTGGAAGAAAGGATAATAAATCTCGTCGTTAACTTAATTCAGAATAGAAAGATTCAGAATAAACAAAGAAATACCCAAGGGAATCAAATAAAGGTAGGCGGGGAATAACCTTATTTATGACAAGTTTCAAACTAATAAAATACACCCCTAGGATAAAGACGAAGAAGAGTAGACTAAGGAAACTTGCAAGAAAAGTGCCAACTGACCGTCTACTTAAGTTCGAACGAGTTTTCAAAGCACAAAAACATATACATATGTCTGTTTTCAAAGCACAAAGAGTTCTTGATGAGATTCGCTGGCGTTATTACGAGGAAACAATTATGATATTGAACCTCATGCCTTATCGAGCATCTTATCCCATCTTAAAGTTGGTTTATTCGGCAGCAGCAAATGCTACTCATTATAGGGATTTCGACAAAGCGAATTTATTCATCACTAAAGCCGAAGTCAGTAGGAGTACTATTGTTAAAAAATTCAGACCTCGGGCTCGAGGAGGTAGTTTTTCCATAAAAAAAACTATGTGTCATATAACAATTGTTCTAAATATAGTAAAGAAATTTAAATCATTTTTAGATCCATTTAAGATTTAGATTGCCAGTAAAAAAAAAAAAAAGAATATAAAAATATGGCACAAAAAATAAATCCACTTGGTTTCAGACTTGGTACAACCCAAAATCACCATTCTTTTTGGTTCGCACAACCCAAAAATTATTCTGAAGGTTTACAGGAAGATCAAAAAATACGGAATTGTATCGAGAACTATATACAAATCCAAAAGAATAGGAAAAAAATCCAAAAGAATGAGAAAAAAGCTTCAAATAAAAAATCTAATAGAAAAATAGACGCAGGCTCAAGTTCCGAAGTAATTACACATATAGAAATTCAAAAAGAAATCGATATGATCCATGTCATAATCCATATTGGATTCCCCCATTTATTAAAGAAAAAAGGAGCAATCGAAGAATTAGAGAAAAATCTACAAAAGGAAGTTAATTCTGTAAACCAGAGACTTCATATTGCTATCGAAAAAGTGAAAAACCCTTATAGACAACCTAATATTCTTGCAGAATATATAGCTTTCCAATTAAAAAATAGAGTTGCATTTCGAAAGGCAATGAAAAAAGCCGTTGAACTAACTAAAAAAGCGGATACAAAGGGAGTCAAAGTAAAAATTGCAGGTCGTCTCGGAGGGCAAGAAATTGCACGTGCCGAATGCACCCAAAAGGGTCCACTTCCCCTACAAACAATTCGTGCTAAAATTGATTATTGCTGCTATCCAATTCGAACTATCTATGGAGTATTAGGTCTAAAAATTTGGCTATTCGTAGACGAAGAATAATAAACCTTGTCTTCCCACTCTTCCCAGTGCTAGAATCCAAAATGATAAGAGCCTTATTTTCCCTAAAATCCCTGAAAAAAAAAATAAGCAATTCGATTTCTTTCTATAAAATTTAATGAAGACCTTTTTTTTTATAGAATTGCTATGCTTAGTGTGTGACTCGTTAGTTCTTTCTTTAGAGTTCCAAATTAGGAGTCAAAAAAATGGACGGAACCCTACTATAAATAAAAAATAACAAAAAACTTACTAATTATGGAATCAACTAATAACCAACTTATTGCTTCGTATTGTCGAGATCCTAACTAAGAAACAGTCCCTATATAAAGAAATACATCTATCAAAAATGCGTAGATCTATCATATAGTTGTAGCAACTGCAATTTTTTCTCTAACAAAGAAATCAGATTCTAGGTTGTGAAGCAAAAATAAAGGGATGTAGATAAATGGAGGGATGATAGAAAGAAAGAACAGGAATAAGAAAAATCGAGGATTCCCATATGTATGGTCTATGAATTACATTCTAAAAGGCAGTGTGATAAAGCATCCATAGAATATCAAATTGACTTGAAACAAGAAATAGAATTCAAAGAAATAATAAAGAGCAACCTGGGTCCATAAAACTGAGAAAATGGACTCGGAAATAAATTTGGTTGGAAGCTCCATTGCAGGGTTCAGACCTAACCATTAATGGAGAAGCTGTGGGAACGACAGAACCCATGACTGCATAGGATTCTTTTGAAAACGAATCCTAACACTTCATTGGGTGGGATGGCGGAACAAACCAAAAAAATGGCTTTATTTTATTTAGTAAGATAAAGTTTTTAATTGAACGAATAAGACGACAGGAAAGAGTAAATATTCGCCCGCGAAATCTTTATTATAGTACAATACTTTCCCATGATTCAATAAGAATAAAAAGAAAGAGATTTTTTATAAAATAGAAAGAATCTATTTAGAAAAGAGATAAATAAAAGAGATAAATATACACACGTCTAGATATATTCTATCTCTTCTTTCTTGACTATGGATCTTTCCATTTTAATAAATTCAATATCAAAAATCTCATCTTTTGTATTATCTATTAATGTGTATCTATCCGTACTATTTTTTCATATTATGGAATGGAAGGAGTTTGCACGCTTTCTCATTGCATTCGCGAGGAGCTGGATGAGAAGAAACTCTCATGTCCAGTTTTGCAATAGAGATGGAATTAAGAAAGAACCATCGACTATAACCCCAAAAGAACTCGATTTCGTAAACAACATAGAGGAAGAATGAAGGGAAAATCCTGCCGGGGCAATCGTATTTGTTTTGGCAGATACGCTCTTCAAGCGCTTGAACCCACTTGGATCACAGCGAGACAGATAGAAGCAGGGCGAAGAGCAATGATACGATATGCACGTCGTGGTGGAAAACTATGGGTACGTATATTTCCCGACAAACCTGTTACAATAAGACCTACGGAAACACGTATGGGCTCGGGAAAGGGGATCCCCGAATTTTGGGTAGCCGTTGTTAAACCGGGGCGAATACTTTATGAAATGGGCGGAGTATCTGAAACTGTAGCTAGAACAGCTATCTCTATAGCTGCCAGTAAAATGCCCATACGATGTAAGTTTCTTCGATTAAAGATATAGAACTAAACTCCAGGGCTTTTCTGTAAAGACAATATTGATTTCATCCTTTTGCATTGAAATAACAATTTGAAATCCAAATAATATGATTCAACCTCAGACCCTTTTAAATGTAGCAGACAATAGTGGAGCTCGAAAATTGATGTGTATTCGAGTCATAGGAGCTGCTGGTAATCAGCGATATGCTCGTATTGGTGATGTTATTGTTGCTGTAATCAAAGACGCACTGCCCAAAATGCCTCTAGAAAAATCCGAAATAGTGCGAGCTGTAATTGTACGTACATGTAAAGAATTCAAATGCGAAGACGGTATAATAATACGCTATGATGACAATGCAGCGGTTATCATTGATCAAAAAGGAAATCCAAAAGGAACTCGAGTTTTTGGTGCGATCGCCGAGGAATTGAGAGAATTGCACTTTAATAAAATAGTTTCATTAGCTCCTGAAGTATTATAAATACTAGTAGACGAAATTACGATACAATAGGGATCTCAAAAAAAAAATGAGTAGATTGTGTCTCATGTATATGCTTTAAAATCCAAAATGAAAAGAAAAAAAGAAAACATGTTGATTATATCCAATTTAGGGGGAACCCGGAATTCCAGTTTTTATGGGCAAGGACACTATTGCTGATTTACTAACCTCTATAAGAAACGCGGACATGAATAAAAAAGGAACGGTTCGAGTCGCATCTACAAATATTACCGAAAACATTGTTAAAATACTTCTACGAGAGGGTTTTATTGAAAGTGTTCGGAAACATCAGGAAAGTAACAAATATTTCTTGGTTTTAACTCTGCGACATCAAAAGAGAAAGACTAGAAAAGGAATCTATAGAACTAGAACGCTTTTAAAGCGTATCAGTCGACCCGGCTTACGAATTTATACCAACTATCAAAGAATTCCTAAGGTTTTGGGCGGAATGGGAATTGCTATTCTTTCTACTTCGCGGGGTATAATGACAGATCGAGAAGCTCGACTAAACAAAATTGGAGGAGAAATCTTATGTTATATATGGTAATCGCCTTGCCTATAGTACCCGCATTTTCTACGAATTTTTCTCGAACTTCCTATTTTGAACATAAAAAAAACGATGTATTTTGATATGCAAAAAAAGGGGGAAAAAAATATGAAAAAAAAAAAACCGAGAGAAGCAAAAATCACTTTCGAAGGTTTAGTTACGGAAGCCCTACCCAACGGAATGTTCCGCGTTCGTCTAGAGAATGACACTATCGTCCTCGGCTATATTTCAGGAAAGATCCGGTGTAGTTCTATACGAATACTGATGGGGGATAGGGTAAAAATTGAAGTAAGTCGTTATGATTCAAGCAAGGGACGTATAATTTACAGACTTCCTCCTCCAAAATCTTCGAAGTGTGCCGAAGACTCGAAGGATTCCGAAGATTCGAAGGATTAGGTTATTCTTTTTTTTTTCTAGGGTATACAATTCAAAGTTTATAAATTCAAGTGAAGAGACTTATTTTATCCAAAAGAGTAGATTCATAGTTTAAGAAAGGAATAAGGAAATATGAAAATAAGAGCTTCCGTTCGTAAAATTTGTACAAAATGTCGACTGATTCGTAGGCGCGGACGAATTAGAGTCATTTGTTCCAATCCGAAGCATAAACAAAGACAGGGGTAACCTGTCAAAAAAGAACTTGACTTTCCAAAAACTAAAAAAGTACCCATGTAAATGTCAAAATGAAAAAGGAAATAATTGAAAATTCTTATTTAAAATAAAAAAAAAAAGATATGTTTTACCCGGAAATGGATATCCTTGTATCTTTTCTTTTTGTTATTTCTAACTCATATTTTTGAGATAATCAAATATGACAAAACCTATACTGAGAATTGGTTCACGTAGGAAAGTGCGTAGTGGTTTGCGTAGGAATGCGCGTTTTAGTTTACGTAAGAGTGCACGTAGAATAATAAAAGGAGTTATTCATGTTCAAGCTAGTTTCAACAATACCATTATAACAGTTACAGATCTACAAGGTCGGGTGGTTTTCTGGTCCTCCGCGGGTACTTGTGGATTCAAAAGCTCAAGAAAAGCATCCCCCTATGCTGGTCAAAGAACAGCGGTAGATGCTATTCGTACAGTGGGTATGCAACGAGCAGAAGTTATGGTAAAGGGTGCTGGTAGCGGAAGAGATGCTGCATTAAGAGCCATTGGTAAAAGTGGTGTACGATTAAGTTGTATACGCGATGTAACACCTATGCCGCATAATGGATGTCGACCTCCTAAAAAAAGACGTCTATAAAAGAATTAAACTGCTTTCAAGAGAAAAAAATGATTCAATGAATAATACTAGTCAGTCTATTATGGTTCGAGAGGAGGTAGCAGGATCCGTGCGAAGACTACAGTGGAAGTGTGTTGAATCAAGAGTAGACAGTAAGCGTCTTTATTATGGTCGTTTCATTCTGTCCCCGCTTATCAAGGGTCAAGCGGATACTGTCGGTATTGCCCTGCGAAGAGCTTTACTTGGAGAAATAGAAGGAACATGTATCACACGTGCAAAATCTGAGAACGTGCCACACGAATATTCTACAATAGTAGGTATTGAAGAATCCGTACAAGAAATCTTACTCAATTTGAAAGAAATTGTATTGAGAAGTAATCTATATGGAGTTAGAGACGCATCAATTTGCGTTAAAGGTCCTAGATACATAACTGCTCAAGATATCATCTCACCACCTTCCGTAGAAATCGTTGATACGGCACAACATATAGCTACCCTGACAGAGCCCATTGATTTCTGTATTGAATTACAGATCAAGAGAGATCGCGGATATTACACGGAACTCAGAAAGAACTCTCAAGATGAAAGTTATCCTATAGATGCTGTATCCATGCCGGTTCAAAATGTGAATTATAGTATTTTTTCTTGTGGGAATGGAAATGAAAAACAGGAGATACTTTTTCTAGAAATATGGACAAATGGAAGTTTAACTCCTAAGGAAGCACTTTATGAGGCTTCTCGGAATTTGATTGATTTATTTATTCCTTTTCTACACGCAGAGGAAGAGAGCACTAATTTCGAAGAAAATAAAAACAGGTTTACTCAACCCCCTTTAACCCTTCAAAAAAAATTAACTAATCTAAAGAAAAACAAAAAAGGAGTTCCATTGAATTCTATTTTTATTGACCAATTAAAATTGCCTTCGAGAACGTATAATTGTCTCAAAAGGGCCAATATACATACACTATTGGACCTTTTGAGTAAGACAGAAGAAGATCTTCTGAGAATTGACAATTTTCGTATGGAAGATGGAAAACAGATATTGGACACTCTAGAGAAGGATCTCCCAATTGATTTACCTAAGAATAAGTTCTCGTTTTAAATCCATTGCAATTTTTTCCTCATTTTCACGAAATGGATCATAATAAAATAGATTTTAGGTATCTAGGGAAGATTCACTTGGAAGTAACGATTCCCTAGATACCTATCCATGGTACTTCGCGGTTGAATAAATCAATTTGCAAAATCCCTAAAAAAGACCTAAAGTTAAGGATTTTGCAATGGGTAATGTTGCTCCAATACCTAACCAAAGAGCTACTACAGTACCGATTAAAAAAACTGTCGTAGCTACGGGGCGTCGAAATGGGTTTTGGAATTTATTGACATTCTCTAAAAAGGGTACTGTCAATAACCCCGTTGGTACAGAAACCATTAAGAGAACGCCCAATAACTTATTGGGTACCGTACGGAGTATTTGAAATACGGGAAAGAAGTACCATTCGGGTAATATTTCCAGAGGAGTTGCAAACGGATCCGCCGGTTCACCAATCATCGACGGCTCTAGGACCGCTAAACCGACATTACATGCAATCGTACCTAGAATTACTACTGGAAAAATATATAAAAGATCATTAGGCCAAGCGGGTTCCCCGTAATAATTATGTCCCATCCCTTTAGCCAATTTGGCTCTTAATACAGGATCATTTAAGTCTGGTTTCTTTGTTATTGAGATAGGTGAATTCTTCTGGATCCATCCCCCAAAGGAACCGGACATGAGAATTTTGCATCATCCGGCTCGAGCAAAGAATCAAAGAAATAAGACTGTGGAAAATCCATAATACAATAGAATATATAATGACTCATACTCATTGCAAAGAATCCGATTCTGATCTTATGCTCCATATCCAAGTGGGCTTACAAATTTGATCATGATCAATTGCTTTGTGGATTGTCTCATGTCTCTTGATTGGATGGTATTTAGCCCCTCCATATCGCTAATTTCTTACGTCCAAACAAAGTATTGACTTGTTACTAATAAAAAAGTCTAGCCTATGTTCTTCCTTAGATCCCTTCTTTCACTCCGATAGTATTGCAGATCGTAATCGATGCAAAGAAAATGAATGCATTTCCATACTATATTCAATTCCAAAATAAGAAAATAAAATAGGTAAGTATATAATAAATAGAGAATTGAATCATATCACATGACTTATTCTATTCTACTCTACGGGATCTTACGGAGCCTGTTCATGGATGAAATAGTTGGGGTATGATCATAGAAAATATTCTCCTCAAGTGAACCAGCCTATCCTTCCTAGGTAGGGGACTTACGTGTTGATTGGATGCGGAGACACCTTTGGTCGTGAATTCTAATGCGGCAGACCCCATTCTCTATCTGCATGGCTAAATCAATAATTCAAGTCACACACTCCCATAATCCGCCTTATTTTCTTTCGTCAAATTCACTTCAACTATTTGTATCAAATAAGGAATACTATACTTCGGAGTTGAAGAGAAGTATCCAAATAACATGTCTTATTTTGCAATAACCCATGTTTGTAGCAATGAAATACCACAACCTCCCCGATATGATATATGAGCAATTAGAATTATCTATGATATGCCTTCTCTATAAAGGACCCGAAATACCTTGCTTACGTATCATTGGAAAGTGCATTAACATAAATACAGCAGTAAGCAGAGGCAGTACAAAAGTATGTAAACTATAAAAACGAGTCAAAGTGGATTGGCCCACACTAGCACTTCCACGTAATAACTCCACTAAAGGTGATCCTATTACAGGAATCGCTTCAGGTACACCTGTCACAATTTTGACTGCCCAATAACCAATTTGGTCCCAAGGTAAAGAATAACCAGTTACACCAAAGGATGCAGTCAATACAGCCAAAACGACACCTGTGACCCAAGTTAATTCGCGGGGTTTTTTAAATCCACCTGTGAGATACACACGAAATACGTGCAGGATCATCATTAGAACCATCATACTTGCTGACCATCGATGAACTGATCGGATTAACCAACCAAAGTTGGCTTCAGTCATTATGTATTGTACCGAAGAAAAAGCCTCTGTAACGGTTGGACGATAGTAAAAAGTCATAGCAAAACCCGTAGCGACTTGTACTAGAAAACAAGTAAGTGTAATTCCCCCTAAACAATAAAATATGTTGACATGAGGAGGAACATATTTACTAGTTATATCATCTGCAATTGCCTGAATCTCAAGACGTTCCTCAAACCAATTGTATACTTTATTGAGATAGGTAACTACCCCCGACTCCCCCCCCCCCAAGAACCGTATATGAAAATTTCATCTCGTACGGCTCAAGCAGAAACACACAAATTTGCAACGGATATAGAAAAAAAGTGCAAAACTTCATCAGCCGCTGGATTGGGTCGATTTGCCTTGAAGATATGAAATAAGAAAAATCCAGAATTTATTCTTTGTGATGGTAATGCCAAAAAATCTCAAGTTGGCTCATCTATCTTTCTTTTCTTTATGTGAATCACTTTATGTGAATCAGTAGAGGCCTCTTGAATTTTCTCTTCCCTATTTTTCATTTTTTCTTTTTTGTGCGTAATGCAGATTTACTCTTGTTTTACTTTAAAAATACATAATAAAGTAAATAAAGAAAAAATTATAGTAATTTTCTGATAGAAATTATCTTGTTGCGATCCTATGAATCAGTTCAACGGAAACCTTAGATTCATACTAGAGCCACGATGATTTAGTCTCAAGCTAAACAAAAGGCAAGGATTCTTCGAATAAGAAGCGCTTGATGATCACTTATGGAATGGGTGTAATGACTCAAAAAAATCGAGAGAAAAGAGTTGTCTTTTGGTCAAAATAAATAGGAAGGAAGAAAAATAATTTCCTTATTATATTAAGAAATACTTGCATTTTTTTTTCAGTCTGGTTGCGAGGTCTGAATAGTGAGTATGAATCATAGTTCCATTTATTTTCTTGATCTATTTTATCTATTTCGTGTTCCAGATACTACAATAAATAATATCCGACGAATTAGAATCATCTTGATAGAGATAACAGGCTCTTTCTATTTGTTATCAATAGGATCAATTATAACAAGTCACACACTCATATTCCAGAAATACCGAAACTCATAAATTTCACGGTCGAACTACCAGAATGTCTAGAAATGGAAAGCTTAAATTAAGTAAAGTAACATTTTTTGGATGGAAAAGGCTATGACTTCATAGTTTTAGTTATTATAAACCTAACTCATTAAAATTCCGTCCAGTAAAACAGAAGAATTATAAATTTCTAAAATGATAGATAGGAATATCGCGAATAAAGCCATTGCGACCCCCATAAAAGGAGTAGTCCCCCAACCCGGAGCGACTTTACCATATTCCGAATTCAAGGGTTTCAATAAATCACCTACAGTAGTTCGTCTTGGCCCAGATCTAGAACTATCCTCAATGGTTTGTGTAGCCATAAATTCTATTTAATCATTGGTGTTGACTTTGTATACTATTCCGTTGTAGTTGTAAATAAAGGATCTTTTCGTAGATCCACTGGAATCTAGAAATTCTATAAAAATGGAAACCGCAACTTTAGTCGCCATCTCCATATCCGGTTTACTTGTAAGCTTTACTGGGTATGCCTTATATACCGCGTTTGGGCAACCCTCTCAACAATTAAGAGATCCATTCGAAGAACACGGGGACTAATTGAAGTAATGAGTCTCTCCATATGGGAGACTCATTACTTCAATGAAATTATTTCACTTTTTTAGTCGGAACCTTAGGTGGTTCTCGGAAAAAGATAGCGAAAAAAATTATCCCTAAAGTCGAAACTAAAAGGAATGTATAAACCAATGCTTCCATGTATTCGATCGTGGTTTAGTTACAATTAGAACTTCCACACCTATTCATTCATTTGGGATCATTTACCATATAAAGAAAGAAAAAGAGTCAAAGAAAGGATTGTGAGATTTTTCTGGCAGCCCATGTCAAATCAAAAAAAGAGAGGTGAAAGATACCATAGCAATGTCGTATCAGACTACTTGTCTCCTTGTAGTTGGATCTCCAACTTTTTGGAATGTTCCAAATTCCACTTGAGCATCCAAGTCTGGATCAATACCAGCAAAAACATCTCGGAACAAGGTTCTAGCGCCATGCCAAATGTGTCCGAAAAAGAAGAGCAAAGCAAAGGTAGCATGCCCAAAAGTGAACCAACCCCTTGGACTGCTACGAAAAACACCATCCGATTTCAAAGTAGCCCGATCTAATTCAAAAATTTCACCTAATTGGGCACGTCTCGCATATTTTTTTACAGTAGCAGGATCAGAATAACTTACTCCATTAAGTTCGCCACCATAGAACTCCACAGTTACGCCTACTTGTTCAACACTATATTTGGATTCCGCTCTTCTAAAAGGAACATCAGCTCTCACAATTCCCTCCTCATCTACCAAAACTACCGGAAATGTTTCAAAAAAAGTAGGCATACGACGTACAAAAAGCTCGCGTCCTTCTTTATCTCTAAAGACGGGATGTCCTAACCATCCAACAGCTATTCCATCTCCATTGTCCATTGAGCCTGCTCTGAATAATCCCCCCTTTGCCGGATTGTTACCAATATAATCATAAAAGGCTAATTTTTCGGGAATTTTAGACCAAGCTTCCGATAAACTAAGATTTTCGGCTAGCCCATTGCTAACTCTTCGATATATTTCTTGCTGAAAGTATCCCTGATCCCATTGATAACGAGTAGGACCGAATAATTCGATTGGGGTAGTTGCTGACCCATACCACATAGTTCCGGCAACTACGAAAGCTGCAAAAAAAACAGCAGCGATACTGCTGGAAAGTACAGTTTCAATATTGCCCATACGTAATCCTTTGTATAGACGTTGAGGCGGACGGACACTAAGATGGAATAGGCCCGCTAATATACCCAATGTACCCGCTGCAATATGATGAGAGGCTATTCCCCCCGGAACAAAAGGGTCAAAACCTTCAGCACCCCACGCTGGATTTACAGCTTGTACTTTTCCAGTTAGTCCATAAGGATCGGACACCCATATCCCAGGACCATACAAACCCGTTACATGAAATGCGCCGAAGCCAAAGCAAGCCACCCCTGCGAGAAATAAATGAATGCCAAAGATCTTAGGCAAATCCAAAGAGGGTTTTCCCGTCCGCTCATCGCAAAATATTTCTAGGTCCCAATATACCCAATGCCAAATAGCTGCCAAGAAAACACAGCCAGAAAACACAATATGTGCACCCGCCACACCTTCATAACTCCAAATACCCGGATTTGTTACAGTTCCTCCTGAAATACTCCAACCCCCCCACGAATTGGTTATTCCTAAACGAGTCATGAAGGGAATGACGAACATACCTTGTCTCCACATTGGATCCAGAACAGGGTCAGAGGGATCAAAAACCGCTAATTCGTATAAAGCCATCGAGCCGGCCCAACCAGAAACGAGAGCTGTATGCATTATATGCACCGAAAGTAATCGACCCGGATCATTCAATACGACAGTATGAACACGATACCAAGGCAAACCCATGGAAATACCCCTTTAGCAAAGAAAAATAGACACTATGTCGCTTTATTTTATCGCATTGGAAAAGACTATCCATATACTATGTACCTAACCCTTCCAGGGGATTCTGTGTCAGAAAGCATTAATCTTTATTTCATTCCATTGAAAATAAGAAGCCAATTCTGTTCGTAAGAAGAAAGAGAAGCAGATCTATTCTATACTCGATAAGTGCCAATATGCAATGGGTGGCTTGGCTCTATTTGGAGAAAACGAAGGGATAGATACTTGTTTGTTTATCATTCGAATCATCGATCCCTTTTTCTTTATTCAACTTGCCTTACTTTCTTTATCTGTATAATTTTGGAATCTATGTATTCACATATAATAGAGTATCCACGTTTCCTTTTCATATTAAAACGTAATTTTGTTTGGAAAGGAAATTATTTTTAAATTTAAAAATCAAATCGAAATTGAATATGCCTATTGGTGTTCCAAAAGTACCATACCGGATTCCCGGGGATGAAGACGCGACTTGGGTTGACTTGTACAATGTTATGTATCGAGAAAGGACACTTTTTTTAGGACAAGAGATTCGTGCCGAGATCACGGGTCATATTACAGGTCTCATGGTATATCTCAGCATAGAAGATGGAAATAGCGATATTTATTTGTTTATAAACTCTCCCGGCGGTTGGCTAATCTCAGGAATGGCTATTTTTGATACGATGCAAACGGTGACACCAGATATATATACAATATGCATCGGAATAGCCGCGTCCATGGCGTCTTTCATTCTGCTTGGAGGAGAACCCGCCTGTCGTATAGCATTCCCCCACGCTAGGAATATGCTTCACCAACCTGCTAGTGCTTATTATCGGGCAAGAACGCGAGAATTTTTTGCAGAAGTGGAAGAGTTACACAAAGTAAAAGACATGATCACAAGGGTTTATGCACTAAGAACAGGGAAGCCTTTTTGGGTTGTATCCGAAGACATGGAAAGAGATGTTTTTATGTCAGCAGACGAAGCCAAAGCGTATGGGCTTGTCGATGCTGTAGGGGATGAAATGATTGACGAGCACTACACTGATGCTAATCCTAGGCCCATTTATGATCCAGAAATGTTTAAGGAGTGGTAGTGACGGGATTTCGCGTAATTTTTTTTTTTCAAACCTAAATTAGGTTTTTCCGCGATTTGAGAGAACATAGAAAGACTTCATGATGATGGATTATCAGGTTAAGATCGATCTAAACCAATCCATTTTTTTCTATATACATACGACATGCCAACTGTTAAACAACTTATTAGAAAGGCAAGACAGCCAATACGAAATGCTAGAAAATCGGCCGCTCTTAAGGGATGTCCTCAGCGTCGAGGAACATGCGTTAGGGTGTATGTGCGACTCGTTCAGATCATGAGTTCAAACAAATAAGACAATTTTTGAAGTCTCAATGACCAGTACCAATGAATAGGATAGATAAGCTCTGTCTGATTTATATGGTATATGGAATTTATGGTTTCCATTGGTGCAAATCCAATCATCTCGATTGGAAAGAAGAAGCAATTCCCCATTGGTAGCAAATGGTTATCCATTAAGCGGAGGAAATAGTAATAAAAAGAAAAAGGCTTATGCTCCTTTCTCTTAAAAGAACGGACTAACAGGGTCAGCTACCTAGCCAACTTTCCTAATTAAATGCCGTCACTGTATGGATAACTCTTATTGTGAAAAGAGCTATTTACTCTATAATGGATAGGTAGAGCCAAAGAATGTGAACTATACAAGTTCACAATACCTTTTGATGAAAGAAAAGGCTCCGGTGTATAGAGGGGGCCTCACCGTTTAAGAAGTAACCATAGAAACGATGGAACCCACTATTTTTTTTTTTAGTATCGTTAGAATTTATTATTTCGCATACCAATAACTGAAAGGAATAGAATCAAAAATCGTGGTTGGGAAGGTCATAGTAGCAAAAGCCATTGGAATTGATATTTTATATATCGGAATAATCCGTTTTGTTATTAATGGAGGAAAAAGGGATGGCTAAAAGAAGAGAACTCATTAGTTATTCATTAAGGTTAATTTGATTCAATGACCAGAGTTCCGCGAGGATATATAGCTCGGAGACGACGAACGAAAATGCGTTCATTTGCCTCAAACTTTAGAGGGGCTCATTTAAGACTTAATCGAATGATTACTCAACAGATAAGGAGAGCTTTCGTTTCCTCTCATCGAGATAGAGGCAGGCAAAAGAGGGATTTTCGTCGTTTGTGGATCACTCGGATAAATGCAGCAACGCGAATATATAAAGTATTCGATAGTTATAGTAAATTAATACACAATCTGTACAAAAACGAATTGATTCTTAATCGTAAAATGCTTGCACAAGTAGCTGTATCAAATCAAAATAATCTTTACACGATTTCCAATAAAATAAGGATCATCAAATAAAGGGATTCTATTCCTCTATTCTAAAGTAATAGAGAGGAACAATGAAAACAGAATTCCCGGAGAAGGAACTCCGGGAAGATACAATAAATTAAGATTAAGTGGTAGGAATCAATGAGCATGTTGCAATAAATAAATTATTCTCCCCCATTTTTCTTTCTTATAACAAACACAAGAATCAAATTTGGATTACTTACTTTATAGGTCTGGCCCCTTTCAAATAAAACATCAATCTGAGCTTAAGTTCTGGTTGGAGTTTCTTAAGTTCCGATTGGAATTGGACTTTTGAGTTAATTGAGGAATATATCTATTTTTCCTGGGTCTAGAACCTGTCATTTTTGTTGAAATTAACTGGGCTTGCAATTGCTTCTCGTTCTCATTGTTACGAAATGGTAAGAAAGATAAAATACGAGCTTGTTTTATAGCAATAGTAATTAATCGTTGTTGTTTCAAGGTTAATCTATTTATTCGTCTCGATAATATTTTTCCTTGTTCACTAATAAATTGATTAATTAAACTCATGTTTCTATAATCAATTCGATCCCCCGGTCCAATTCGAGGACGCCTACGAAAAGTTTGTTTGGATTTACGAAAACTTTGCTTGGATTTATGAAAAGTTTGTTTGGATTTACGAAAACTTTGCTTAGATTTATGAAAAGTTTGTTTGGATTTACGAAAAGGTTGTTTAGATGTATACATGATTTATTCCTTATTTAAAAATTGCAAAAAAATTCTATTTCTTTATTTCTTCATGAGTCGTATGCTTGCGACAATAGCGACAAAATTTTCTCAATTCTAATTGACCCGGTGTATTGTGGCGATTCTTTTGAGTACTATATCGAGAAATCCCCGGAGATTCCTTATTGACACCCTTTCGAACACAACTGATACATTCCAAAATAACTCTGATTCTAGCATCTTTACCCTTGGCCATGAACCTCCTTTCAATTTTGGATCGACTTAACTTCATTCTTCTATTTTGATCCGAAGAAAAGAAGAAGAAAAAAACCATAGAAGTTACTAAATAAAAATACGATTTATAAAGATTTTGTTGTAATTCTTGGAATTCTCTAATTAATAGAATCCTATAGAATACCTAATTCTAGAAATGAGATTCGATTATTAAGTTAAGTAATAAAAAATAGAGAAATAATTAAAAAATACAATCCTTGTCGAACTAGCTTTTGCTTCGAAATACTTTCATTACTTCGAAATACTTCAAGTAGCCAGCCTAGCCTCTTTCTGTGCTCTGATTTCTGAGGGCTGGCTTAGCCTGGATACAGCTTTTAATTGATGTGATGAATTTCTGTTTTCCAAAATCCTAGGATTTACCGATTTTTTGATGATTCTGGGGTTCAATCCATCTTTTCTTTCCTATACTAAAAAAGAATTGAAAAAAGGCAAATTCTCATCATGCCCTGATGAATTCCATTCTTCGCATAGCAATAACTAGAAAGAAAAAAAAGGGAATGACAAAGCATCTGGAAATAAACGATTTATTTCTATCAATAAACCTGCTAAAGCCCCAAACCATAGAGTACTTAGCACGGGTGCTACAGAGAGATATGTTTTTAGATCCCGCATTGCAAATTCTCCTTCCTTATTGGAATACATATATGATCAGATACTCTTGGCCAAGATCATTTGGATTTCTTTTGTTTAGGGGAAATTCTTAACTAAAAAAAGAAAAAGATAACCCCTTCCCCCTGTCCATTACTAAGATATAGTGGCATAGTAATTTATCTTTTATACGAACAATTAGATTGGATTTTAGATGTATATCATTCCTTGATTATATGAGACCAAAAAGAAGAATTGAGAAGAAAGTTGTATATAGATAGAGAAAGATAATAAAATTACGATGTGGAAAACAAGACAGGAATTGTGTACAATGCCATTGTACAACAATTTGGAAAAGAAAAGGGATGTAGCGCAGCTTGGTAGCGCGTTTGTTTTGGGTACAAAATGTCACAGGTTCAAATCCTGTCATCCCTACCTATTACTTACTTCTTTCTGGGCAGTAGCGAAGAGATCGATTAAAATGGAGTATAAGCTTGAATTTCAGGATTTTTTTTTTGAAAGCGCTCTTAGTTCAGTTTGGTAGAACGCGGGTCTCCAAAACCCGATGTCGTAGGTTCAAATCCTACAGAGCGTGATTCTACCTATCTTATGTCGAATCACAAATTAACAAAACAAAGTCGAATTGCAACTCCAATTTGACCTCCTCCAGACCCGGGAGGAGGTCAATCAAAAAGGAAATGTGACTCAATCAAAGATCCAACTGATCACCCCGCCTGTATTGCAAATACGGAGTCACGAATAATCCAGCTAAAGTAATAGGAATTAGGAATAAGACGATTCCAAATAGAAAAACTTCAATCATTTCAATTTGTTCGGGGGGGATAAAAAAAAAAAGAGGTACGATCTATTCCTAAATAGTAATCTGAATTATCCACGAATCTCAATGATCAGGAAAAGAATGGGTCATTAGTGTAGAAAAGAGTGGTAGAATACCAGGAATCCAAAAGAAAGATTTTTCTTTTCTGACTTATTCATTCAATTCATTTCAAATAAGACGTATCTTGCTCAAACCAATAAATAGAGCTAGGGTTATAGTTAAAGCAGCTAGTAGAAAACCGAAATAACTAGTTATTGTAAGCATGAAAGGGTTAAATTCGATTTATTTTTTACTACACTACATAGGTCGGCAAAGCACTTACCTAAGTTATGGAAAATTCATAATTCATCGGTTATTGGTTATTATAGATAATACTAAAAAAGAAAGATAGAGTAAGATACAGAATTGGAAAATAAAATCGATTCATCAGATGTGATATCAGTCCAAAATTTCGAATCAAGAAATTCGTTTTCGTTGTGGAATTTGTCAGTTGAGTAAAGTAATAATAATAATAATTAGATCGTCTAACCTAATTTAGGAATCAAATTGGATTTTCGGGGGAATTTGAAAATCAAAGAGAAATCCAAAATTCTATTAGAAAAAACTTATTTCTATTCGATTTTTGTTTTGATTATTTCTTTTTCAATAGGATTTAACCCTCTTTTTGGAGCGAACGGTCCAATATTATCCTATTACTTCTTATTTTAGGACATTGTATTCCATATGGAATAAGAGGAGAAAAAAAGCATTCCA